TAGATGAAACGGAAGAGATCCGAGCAAATGGAAAGGAAAAAACAAAGGATGAATTGGACTTTCACTTTAAAGAAACATGCTATAAAGATAGCTCAGTTTCTGAGGATTCTTATCTTGATACCCATCAAGATAATTGGCAATTGGGAAGACTTAAACTTAAAGAAGATAAAAAAGAAAAGACTTATATAATATATAAAAAACCTCTTGTGAATTTTCTTTTCGATTATAAACGATGGAATCGTCCATTCCGATATATAAAAAATGATCGATTTGAAAATGCTGTACGAAATGAAATCTCACAATATTTTTTTTATACATGCCCAAGTGACGGAAAAAAAAGAATATCTTTTACATATCCACCCAGTTTATCGACTTTTTCGGAAATGCTAGAACGGAAAATTTTTTTGTACATGACAGAAAAACTATCCCATGAGGACCTGTATAATTATTGGATTTATACCAATGAACAAAAAAAGTACAACTTGAGTAATGAATTACTAATTCGAATAAAAGTTCTAGAAAAAGAAAAGAGATCCCTTGTTATAGATATGCTCGAAAAAAGGACCAGATTTTACAATGATGAAAATGAACAAAAATGCTTGCACAAAACATATGATCCTCTTTTGAATGGACCATATCGCGGAACAATAAAAAAATTATATTCAAAGAATGATTTAATCAGTAGTAGAACGGAAGATGTGTTTTGGATAAATAAGATTCATGATATACTTTATACATATACTGATTCCCGAGAATTTGAACATAAAAAAAATTTACTTGATGGGGAATCAGTACTGAATTTTATTGGAAATTCTTTACCCTCAATATCAATAGACAAATTTTCTTTTGAGTCCACACACAGTTTGAATTTTAAAAGATTTTCTTTGTTGTCTTTATTAGCAGAACAAAAAACGATTGGTTTTGAAAGTCAAAGAAAATCTTTTAAATTACTAATTGATGGAATTACAACTGATCTCACTGAGCAAACGACAATTAGAAATAAATCTATTGGAATAGAAGAAATTTTTAAAAAGGTTCCTCGATGGTCATATAAATTAACCGATGGTTTAGAAGAGGAGGAAGAAAATGAAGAAGAATCGACGGAAGATCCCGGGCTTCGTTCAAGAAAAGCCAAACGTGTGATAATTTATACTGATAACGATCAAAATACCAATTCTATTACTACTAATAATAGTATTAGTAATAATGATGAAGTGGAAGAAGTAGCTTTAATACGTTACTCACAACAATCCGATTTTCGTCGGGATATAATCAAAGGATCCATGCGTGCTCAAAGACGTAAAACAGTTATTTGGGAAATGTTTCAAGCAAATGTGCATTCTGCACTTTTTTTGGATCGAATAGCCAAAACATTTTTTTTCTCTTCTTTTGATATATCTGAAATGAGAAATATTATTTTTAGGAATTGGTTGAGAAGAGTACCAGAATTGAGAATTTCCGAATGGGAAGAAGAGACAAAAGAAAAGGGGAAAAAATACGAGGAAAAGAAAGAGGAAAATAAACGGATACGGATAGCAATATCCGAAACTTGGGATACCATTATATTTGCTCAAGCAATAAGGGGTTCAATGTTAATAATGCAATCCTTTCTTAGAAAATACATTATATTGCCCTCATTGATAATAGCTAAAAATATCGGCCGTATTTTATTATTCCAATTCCCCGAGTGGGGCGAGGATTTGAAAGAATGGAATAGGGAAATGCATGTTAAATGTACCTATAATGGTGTTCAATTATCAGAAACAGAATTTCCAAAGGATTGGTTAACAGACGGTATTCAGATAAAGATTCTATTTCCTTTCTGTCTGAAACCTTGGCGAAAGCCTAAGGTACGATCTCATGATAGCAATCTAACGAAAAAAAAAAGAAAAAAAGACAATTTTTGTTTTTTAACAATCTGGGGAATGGAAGCAGAGCTTCCCTTCGGTTCTCCCCGAAAACAACCTTCTTTTTTTGAACCTATTTATAAGGAACTCGAAAAAAAAATTATAAAAGTAAAAAAGCATTTTTTTCGAGTTTTAAGAGTTTTCAAAGAAAGAAAAAAATGGTTTATGAAAATTAGGAAAGAAAAAACAGTATGGATCTTCCCAATAGTTTTAATTCTAAAACGAATAATGAAAGAATTTGAAAAAGTAAACCCAATTTTATTATTTAAATTGAGTAAAGTGAAAGTATATGAACCAAATGAAAAGAAAAAAAATTACAAAACTCCTACTAAAATAACTCGTGAATCGACTATTCAAATTCGATCTATGAATTGTACAAATTATTCATTCATAGAAAAAAAAATGAAAGATCTTGCCGATAGGACACTCATAACAAGGAATCAAATAGAACAAATCACAAAAGACAATAAAAAAATAGCTCTAATTTGTGATGGTAAAAGATTGGAATCGCGTAAAGATATTTTGCAGATACTCAAAGGACAATACATTCGATTATTACGTAAATCACATTATTTTTTGAAATCTTTCATTGAAAAAATATACATAAATATCTTTCTACGTACCATTAATATTTTCAGTATCAATATACAACTTTTCTTTGAATCAAAAAAAAAAATTATCAATAAATCCACCATTTACAACGATGAAACAAATCAAAATACAATGGACTTTATTTCGACTATAAAAAAGTCCTTTTCTAATACTATTAATAGTACTATTCCTATTACTAAAATAAGTAATAATTCAAATATTTATTACAACTTATCCTCCTTGTCTCAAGCATATGTATTTTACATATTATCACAAACCCAATTATTTAATAAGTATCACTTGAGATCTGTACTTCACGATAACGGGACTTATCCATTTCTTGAGAATACAATTAAGGATTATTGTGTGGCACGAGGAATATTTGATACCAAATCAAGGTACAAGAGAATTCATAAGTCTGGAATAAATGAATGGAAAAACTGGTTAAAGGGTCATTATCAATACAATTTATCTCAGACGAAATGGTCTCGATTAGTACCCCCAAAATGGGGAAATAAAGACTCAATAAAATTGGATTCATATAAAAAAGAAAAAGACCAATTAATTCATTACATGAAACAAAATTGTAATTATGATACAGTGGATTCATTGACGAGTCAAAAAGAAAAATGGAAAAAACACTACAGATATGATCTTTTATCACATGAATATATGAATTATAGGACTAGGGGGGACTCATATATTTATGAATCATTACAAGTAAATGGGAACCGAGAAATTCCATATAATTTCAATACAATGAAAGCCGAATCATATTATATATTAATAACTATAGTTATTAATGATTACCTAGAGGAAGGATATATTGTTGATATGGATCAAAATATGGATAGAAAATATTTGGATTCTAGAATTCTTTGTTTTCCTATTAGAAAGAATATTGATATTGAAGCCTGGATCAATGCGCATATCGACACCAAGATTAATAAAAATACTAATACTGAAACTAATAATTATCAAAAACTTGAAAAAAAAAAACTTTTTGTTTTTGATTGGATGGGAATGAATCAAGAAAGATTATATCAGAAGATATCAAATCCAGAACCTTGGTTCTTCCCCGAATTTGGGCTACTTTTTAACGCATATAAGATTAAACCACAGATCATACCAATTCAATTACTTTTTTTGAATTTCTATGAAAATAGTAATCAATCTAACAACATTAACTTAGATCAAAAAAAGAATCCTCATATATCATATAATCAAGAAGAATATCTTGAATTCGAAAATTCCAACCAAGAAAAAACTAAACAACAAGGCCAAGGAGATCTTAGATCAGATCTACGAAAACAAAACAAAAAAAAAGATGTTGAAGAAAATCACACGAAATCAGAAATTAAAAAACGTAAAAAGAAAAAACAATCCAAAAGCAATAAGGAAGCAGAATTATATCTTTTCTTGAAAAAATATTTCCTTTTTCAATTAAGATGGGATGACTCCTTGAATCAACAAATGATTGATAATATCAAGGTATATTGTCTCCTACTTAGACTAATAAATACAAAGGAAATTGCGATATCCTCGATTCAAAGAGGAGAGATGTGTCTGGATGTGATGCTGATTCAAAAAGATCTAGCTCTTACAGAACTGATAAAAAAAGGAATATTGATTATCGAACCAATTCGTCTATTTCTAGAAAGAGGTGTAAAATTGATTATATATCAAACCGTAGGTATTTCATTGATCAATAAGAACCAAACTAATGGAAAATACCTAAAAAAAAGATATGTTGATAAGAAAAGTTTCAATAGCTACATTGGACGATATAAGAATATGCTTGCGAATGGAGACAAAAATCATTATGATTTTTTTGTTCCCGAAAATATTCTATCTCCTAGACGTCGTAGAGAATTGAGAATTCTAATTTGTTTCAATTCCTGTAATTGGAATGTTGCGGATAGAAATCCAGCATTTTGCAATGAAAACAAGATAAAGAACTACAGACAATTTTTGAATAAGCAGCTTAATACAGATGCAAATAAATTCAGTAAATTCAAATTGTTTCTTTGGCCCAATTACCGATTAGAAGATTTAGCTTGTATGAATCGTTATTGGTTTGATACCAATAATGGGAGTCGATTCAGTATGTCAAGGATACATATGTATCCGCGATTCAGAATTACTTAATGATATATTTCATACCTAGTCATATAATATGCGAGATATCTAGTAGATAAAAACCAAAAAAAATGTATACATATATTGTGTTACATTCTAGTACATGATACTGATTTAATAGTGTATTCATATCCATTCAACTGGATCTAGGAAGAAATCCGCAGTGCCGAATCTTTTTATTTATTTATATACAAAGAAATCATTCTCTTTCGCGAATACAAAAATACCCTTTTCTATCTAATCAAATTTTCAATTCGATTTGGATGAAGTCAAAAAATGGTATATGAATAAATCCAAATTTTTGTCTCTACCAGATTAAAATTATTGGCATAATAATTTATTATTTTTCCCGATCGGTAAAATCCATGAAAAAGAAAGAAAAAGATGAAAAAAAAAATTATGATAAAAAATTCATTCATCTCAGTTATTCCACAAGAAGAAAAAGAGGAAAACAAGGGATCTATTGAATTTCAAGTATTCAGTTTCACCAATAAGATACGTAGACTTACCTCCCATTTAGAATTGCACAAAAAAGATTTTTTATCGCAAAGAGGTCTACGAAAAATTCTGGGAAAACGTCAACGGCTGCTGACTTATTTGTCAAAGAAAAATAGAGTACGTTATAAGAAATTAATTGGTCAGTTGGATATTCGGGAACCAAAAACTCATTAATTTCAAAATGTCAAGATTCGTTTGAATTTTTTATTAGTTATGATATTTTTCCTTTTAATAAACCTTGTTTTGAGAAATTCAGGAAATAATGAATCGGGGAAGAAAAAATATGACTGTACCGGATACAAGAAAGGGTCTGATGATAGTCAATCTGGGTCCTCACCACCCATCAATGCATGGTGTTCTTCGACTGATTGTTACTCTCGAGGGTGAAGATGTTATTGACTGTGAACCCATATTGGGCTATTTACACAGAGGAATGGAAAAAATAGCAGAAAACCGAACAATTATACAATATCTGCCTTATGTAACACGTTGGGATTATTTAGCTACTATGTTCACAGAAGCAATAACGGTAAATGCACCAGAACAGTTGGGAAATGTTCAAGTACCTCAAAGAGCGAGCTATATAAGAGTAATTATGCTGGAACTGAGTCGTATAGCTTCTCATTTGTTATGGCTTGGACCTTTTATGGCGGATATCGGTGCACAGACTCCCTTTTTCTATATTTTCAGAGAGAGGGAATTACTATATGATTTATTCGAAGCTTCTACAGGTATGCGAATGATGCATAATTATTTCCGTATCGGAGGAGTAGCTGCTGATCTACCTCATGGCTGGATAGATAAATGTTTGGATTTCTGCGATTATTTTTTAACCAGAGTTGCTGAATATGAAAAACTTATTACGCGGAATCCCATTTTTTTGGAACGAGTTGAAGGAGTGGGCATTATTGGTGGGGAGGAAGCAAGAAATTGGGGCTTATCAGGACCAATGTTACGAGCTTCTGGAATACCATGGGATCTTCGTAAAGTTGATCATTATGAGTGTTACAATGAATTCGATTGGGAAGTCCAATGGCAAAAAGAAGGAGATTCATTAGCTCGTTATTTAGTACGAATAGGTGAAATGACAGAATCCGTAAAAATAATTCAACAGGCTATAGAAGGGATTCCGGGGGGGCCCTATGAGAATTTGGAAGTCCGACGCTTTGATAGAGCAAAAAATTCTGAATGGAATGATTTTGAATATAGATTCATTAGTAAAAAACCTTCACCCAATTTTGAATTGTCGAAACAAGAACTTTATATGAGAGTAGAAGCCCCAAAAGGAGAATTAGGAATTTATATGATAGGAGATAATAGTGTTTTCCCTTGGAGATGGAAAATTCGTCCACCCGGTTTCATCAATTTGCAAATTCTTCCCCAATTAGTTAAAAGAATGAAATTGGCTGATATCATGACGATACTAGGTAGTATAGATATCATTATGGGAGAAGTTGATCGTTGAAATGATAATTGATACGACAGAAGTGCAAACTATCAATTCTTTTTCTAGTTCGGAATCCGTAAAAGAAGTCTATGGACTCATATCGCTGTTTGTCCCCATTTTGCCCCTGATATTAGGAATCATAATAGGGGTACTAGTAATTGTGTGGTTAGAAAGAGAAATATCCGCAGCGATACAACAACGTATTGGGCCTGAATATGCTGGTCCATTGGGAATTCTTCAAGCTATAGCAGATGGGGCCAAACTACTTTTTAAAGAGGACCTTTTCCCATCTAGAGGTAATATTCGTTTGTTTAGTGTCGGACCGTCTCTAGCGGTCATATCAATTCTACTAAGTTATTTAGTAATGCCCTTTGGGTATCGTTTTGTTTTAGCCGACCTAAGTATCGGTGTTTTTTTATGGATCGCCATTTCAAGTATTGCTCCTATTGGGCTTCTTATGTCAGGATATGGATCGAATAATAAATATTCCTTTTCGGGTGGTCTACGGGCTGCTGCTCAATCTATTAGTTATGAAATACCATTAACTCTATGTGTGTTATCAATATCTCTACGTGCGATTCGTTGGAACATGAACTTTTCCCTTCTCTACTCGAAATAAAGAAAAGAGTTTGAACATATTGAATAGATATCCCCCTTTTTATTTATCATTCGGGTTGATGAGTTAAACCAGATAGTTATATGAGTGAAAAAAAACAGCTTAGAAATTCGCTGTAAGAAGACAAAATCTCATTCCCTATGTACAACAATAAAGTGGAAGTAAACATAAGCAGTGTAAACAGTTTACCCCAAGATTAGATTCTTTGATTAGTTATCATATCTTGAAGCGGGCACAAAAGATCAACTGTATGGAATTTCTACTACTGTCTTGTATGTATTACCATACCGGGGATCAATCAAAAAAATTAGTGGACGGTTAGAAACACTAAGGTACACAAAAGATTAGTAATGGAGATAATCTTAGGTAGCAAAAACGAGGTATGTCCACATAAAAGGAATCATAAGAAGGGCTTTAAGTTGGTAGAAATGATTAAGCAGTACTCCCTCACAATTCCGATCTAGAGTATGTTCCTACTCACTGATTAAGGGAATGACTATCAAGAACGAATTAATCCTTTTTTTTTCAGAGTAGCTTCTTCTCAGAACGAAGAACAGGAACAAAAAAAGAAATGGAATACATACAATACAATAATACAGTAAAATAATATATAGATAGATAGAATAAGAAAAATGAATAAAAAAATCTTTATTTTTTTTTTCTTCCATCCATACATATAGAATTCTTATCATGATTCATGAAATGCACTAGTCTCTAATTCTTTAATATCTATTGACGTAATAAGTATTTTATTAAAGGATTAAGTTATTACTGAACAAGGATAAATTCGAATTTTAAAGGATGAGAATGAGATCAATTCGGAAGTGCTTTTTTCTTATTCTAGCAGACGGAATTTCATTGGTATAATTTGGGATTATGTGATGTATCTTTATTCTTCTATTTACCTACAAAAATGCTGATAATACTGAATTGGTCCTTACATTTATTTGTAACCATAAAGGAGCCGTATGAAGCTGAGGTCTCATGTACGGTTTTGGAATAGCGATAGGAACAGTGATGTTATTATCGACTATGATTATCTAACAGTTTAAGTACAGTTGATATAGTTGAGGCACAGTCAAAATATGGTTTTGGGGGGTGGAATCTATGGCGTCAACCTATAGGATTTATAGTTTTTCTAATTTCTTCTCTAGCGGAATGTGAGAGATTACCTTTTGATTTACCAGAAGCAGAAGAGGAATTAGTAGCAGGTTATCAAACCGAATATTCAGGTATCAAATACGGTTTATTTTACCTTGCTTCTTACCTAAATCTATTAATTTCTTCATTATTTGTAACAGTTCTTTACTTAGGTGGGTGGAATTTATTTATTCCGTATATATTCATTCCCGAGCTTTTCGTAAAAAAGAAAATGATTGCAGTCTTTGGAATGACAATTGGTATCTTTATTACATTAGTTAAAGCTTATTTGTTTCTGTTCATTTCTATCGCAACAAGATGGACTTTACCTAGGATGAGAATGGACCAGCTATTAAATCTTGGATGGAAATTTCTTTTACCTATCGCTCTAGGTAATCTATTATTGACAACTTCTTTCCAACTTGTTTCACTATAAATAATAGAATAGAATAACAATATTCTAGATTCCTAACCTCTCTCAAACAAGAAAAAAAAACATCACTTTATTCATGGATATCCACAATATGTTCCCTATGGTAACTGGGTTCATAAATTACGGTCAACAAACAATACGAGCTGCAAGATATATTGGTCAAAGTTTTATAATTACCCTATCCCACTCAAATCGTTTACCTGTAACTATTCAATATCCTTATGAAAAATCGATCATATCAGAGCGTTTCCGTGGTCGAATTCACTTTGAATTTGATAAATGTATTGCTTGTGAAGTATGTGTTCGTGTATGTCCCATAGATCTACCCGTTGTTGATTGGAGATTAGAAAAAAATATAAAAAAAAAACAATTGCTTAATTACAGTATTGATTTTGGATTCTGTATATTTTGTGGTAACTGTGTCGAGTATTGTCCAACAAACTGTTTATCAATGACTGAAGAATATGAACTTTCTACTTATGATCGTCATGAGTTGAATTATAATCAAATTGCTTTGGGACGGTTACCGATGTCAGTAGTTGGAGATTACACAATTCAAACAGTTATGAATTGGACTCAAATCAAAATAGACAAGAATAAACTACTTGATTCGAGAACGATTACCAATTACTAAGAGTTTGTTTTAATATAGAACTTCTTTCATTTTGTTTGATTAGTAACTACTAATACTAACTATAATATAACATAACCATTTAGTATTGAGAATTATTGTTTGATTTAAGCTGAAAAGAAAATACATTTTTCTGATATTTTCGAAATAAACAATTTGAATTACTCTTTTTCGAATAAAAATAGGATAAGATTAAATTCAATTAGGAACATATCATATACAAGAAAAAATGGAGTAACCCTTTTTCTGAAACATTCAGTAAGATCATGAAATATTTCGACTTATTTATCTCTTATTTTATACATAATGGATTTACTTGGACCAATACATGATATTCTTGTAATATTTCTTGGATCAGTTCTTATATTAGGGGGTTTGGGAGTAGTATTACTTACCAATCTAATTTATTCTGCCTTTTCATTGGGATGCGTTCTTTTTTGTATATCCTTATTCTATATTTCATCAAACTCCTATTTTGTAGCTGCTGCGCAGCTCCTTATTTATGTGGGAGCCATAAATGTCTTAATCATATTTGCTGTAATGTTCATAAATCATTCAGAATATTCTAATGATTCCCATCTTTGGATCATTGGGGATGGGGTCACTTCAGTGGTTTGTACAAGTATTTTTTTCTCACTAATTACTACTATCCCAGATACATCATGGTACGGGATTATTTGGACTACAAGATCAAACCAGATTATAGAACAGGACCTAATAAGTAACGTTCAACAAATTGGGATTCATTTATCAACAAATTTTTATCTTCCGTTTGAACTTATTTCGATAATTCTTTTAATTTCTTTAATAGGTGCAATTACTATGGCTCGTCAATAATAAATACTTAGAATTAAAAATTCTAAATCAAATAAAAAATGGAAAGGTTGTTCATTAAATCTATTGCCAATACCTTCTTTTGTTTTGTAATTGTTCTATTTTAGTCAAGCGAATCAGTTGAATTGTTGTTCATATTGAAATTTGATGAGGAATTAGTCAATGATGTTCGAATATGTACTTATTTTGAGTGTATATTTATTTTCTATCGGTATCTATGGATTGATCACAAGTCGAAACATGGTTAGAGCACTTATGTGTCTTGATCTTATACTAAATTCGGTTAATATTAATCTCGTAACATTTTCTGATTTATTTGATAGTCGACAATTAAAAGGAGACATTTTCTCAATCTTTGTTATAGCTATTGCAGCTGCCGAAGCAGCTATTGGTCTAGCTATTGTTTCGTCAATCTACCGTAACAGAAAATCAACTCGTATCAATCAATCGAATTTGTTGAATAATTAGTCACAATAATTATATAAATAAAGACAAAGACATATAAGACATATACACATATAAGACATATACATAGACATATATAATTATATATACATATATAATTTATTTATATATTTATATAATATATTCATATTGATCTGATTGACCAATTTGAATTCGCATGTGCTATGATCACGTTTGTAGAAAGTCAGAGTTTCTTAGCCCTTTCTTATGAACAGATTTAGAAATATTAATCCATCCTTAGGTGGATTAATAAAATTTGATAAACCACTGATTCGTCTGGTGTTTATATCTGGTGTTTATAATATAAATATAAATATATGATTCATATACTATGGATTTTACCAGATCGAAAAGTTTTATGTTCAAAACTAGAATTTATAGACCCAATGTCGCATTCAGTAAAAATTTATGATACATGTATAGGGTGTACTCAATGTGTACGAGCCTGTCCCACAGATGTATTGGAAATGATACCTTGGGATGGATGTAAAGCTAAACAAATTGCTTCCGCGCCAAGAACCGAGGACTGTGTAGGTTGTAAGAGATGTGAATCCGCTTGCCCAACAGATTTTTTGAGTGTCCGTGTTTATTTATGGCATGAAACAACTCGGAGCATGGGTCTATCTTATTGATACGTTACAAAAAACTCCACTTGAATCATTTGATTCCTTTTTACCGACAAAAACCCGTGCTCGATAAAATATTATTATTCCGAGCACGGGTTTTTCTGGTCAAAGCGTATCTTGTCTTTATTACGAGTTATTTTCCTTGGTTAACAATAATTGTGGTTTTGCCAATATTCGCAGCTTCTCCAATTTTTTTTCTCCCCCATAAAGGGAATAAGGTGTTTCGGTGGTATACTATTTGTATTTGTTTAATGGAACTCCTCTTAACAACCTATGTATTCTGTTATCATTTCCAATTGGACGATCAATTAATCCAATTGGAGGAGGATTTTAAATGTATAAATATTTTTGATTTTCACTGGAGACTGGGAATCGACGGACTTTCCATAGGACCTATTTTACTAACAGGATTTATCACTACTTTGGCTACTTTAGCGGCTTGGCCAGTTACTCGAAATTCACGATTGTTCTATTTACTGATGTTAGTAATGTATAGCGGTCAAATAGGATTATTTTCTTCTCGAGACCTTTTACTTTTTTTCATCATGTGGGAGTTAGAATTAATTCCTGTTTACTTACTTCTATCTATGTGGGGGGGAAAGAAACGTTTGTATTCGGCTACAAAGTTTATTTTGTACACTGCAGGAGGTTCCGTTTTTCTCTTAATAGGAGTTCTAGGTATGGGTTTATATGGTTCCAATGAATCAACATTAGATTTTGAAAGATTAGCTAATCAATCATATCCTATGGCATTGGAAATAATATTATATTTTGGTTTCCTTATTGCTTATGCTGTCAAGTCGCCGATTATACCCCTGCATACATGGTTACCAGATACCCATGGAGAAGCACATTACAGTACATGTATGCTTCTAGCTGGAATCTTATTAAAAATGGGAGCATATGGATTGATTCGAATTAATATGGAATTATTACCCCACGCTCATTCTATATTTTCTCCCTGGTTGGTGATAGTTGGAACGATGCAAATAATCTATGCAGCTTCAACCTCTTTCGGGCAACGCAATTTAAAAAAGAGAATAGCCTGCTCCTCCGTATCTCACATGGGTTTCCTAATTATAGGAATTGGCTCCATAACCGACACAGGACTTAATGGGGCTATTTTACAAATACTCTCTCATGGATTTATTGGTGCTGCACTTTTTTTCTTGTCGGGAACGAGTTGTGATAGAATACGTCTTGTTTATTTAGACGAAATGGGTGGGATATCTCTTCCAATGCCAAAAATATTTACTATGTTTAGTAGTTTCTCGATGGCTTCTCTTGCATTGCCGGGAATGAGTGGTTTTGTTGCCGAATTAGTAGTATTTTTTGGAATAATTACCAGTCCAAAATATCTTTTAATGCCAAAAATCCTAATTACTTTTGTAATGGCAATTGGAATGATATTAACTCCTATTTATTTATTGTCTATGTCACGTCAGATGTTCTATGGATACAAGTTATTCAATGTACCAAACTCTTTTTTTGTGGATTCTGGACCACGAGAACTATTTGTTTCGATCTGTATCTTTTTACCCGTAATAGGTATTGGTATTTATCCGGATTGCGTTTTCTCACTATCAGTTGATAAGATCGAAGGTATCTTATCTAATTATTTTCATAGATAGTTTTCATTAATGAGAAAGTCTTATAATTCTGTGATTTTAATTTACTATTTATTTTTTTACGTACAATGGAAAAAAATAAAGTGAATTAGAATTGTAATTAGATACATTTCGAGTTTTGGAGAACTATGGAAGTGGTTCTCCAAAACTCGCACAAACTCTCATTATATATGGTGCGATATTCTTATCTTATGTATTCCTTTGTATTCTTTTTATGTTTATGTAATTTATTCAATTAGATGTTAATGTGAATGAACCATAACTATGTAGACCTATTCCTAATAGATTGATCCCAAAATAGCATATCCAAATTATAAGAAATCCTATAGAAGCTACAAGTGCCGGATTGGTACCTTGAAAATTTCTATTTATTCTAGTATGCGAATAAATCGCGAATATGGTCCAAGTAATAAATGCCCAAGTTTCTTTTGGGTCCCAATTCCAATAGGATCCCCATGCCTCATTAGCCCAAACTGCTCCCGAAAGTATGCCTATGGTTAAAAAAATGAACCCTAAACTAATGATACGATAAGTCCAATAATCTAAACGCTGAGTCAATTGATATTTGTAATAATTTCGAAATGAAAGAAAAGAAGTGTTTTTTAAAACACTTCTTTTCTTATTCAAATATTCGGTCTCAGCAAAGAAAAATGACTTAATTAAGAATTTTTTTAATAAATTTTTCCTTTTACAAAAAATATCCATGTTTTTTCGAAATGTAATGACTAAAAGAGTGACTGATAATAATGATCCGGATAAAAGAGTTGCATAGCTCAATAACATCATACTTACGTGCATCATTAACCATTGAGATTTTAGAGCAGGTACTAATATTGCAGATTGCCGAATTTCAGTTGAAAGACACGACGTGGCGAAGCCTTGAGTAAAAATGACACTTGGTGCGGTTATTGCGCTTAAATCATTTTTATGATTCCCTATCTTAAGAATCATATGAATAATGGAGAAACTCCAAGAAAGAAAGATTAATGATTCGTATAAATTACTTAACGGGAAATGTCCCGAATAAATCCATCGAGTAATTAATAATCCTGTTATAGAGAAAAAAGCGGATATTATCCCTTTTTCCGACGAATCACGTAATCCTGCAATTTTGTGGATTAATAAGGTCATCAAATGAATCGTAATCATAATTGAAATGATCGAAAAAGAGATATGAGTTAATATATGTTCTAAAGTCACAAATATCATAAAAAAAAAGGTCCCATTGCCAAATGGAAATCTGGAATTGAATATATTTATTATAGAATGAATCTATTCTGCCCCTTTTATGGGATGCCGCCACTCGGACTCGAACCGAGATGCTCTAGCACTGCTTCCTAAGAGCAGCGTGTCTACCGATTTCACCATGGCGGCTTACTTTGAAATAATAATAGTCGATTCATGTTGAACCGTCGATATTCGACGATTCAACATGAATCGATGAATAAATACTCATCTAAATTATATATATATATTTTATTTGAATGCTCAATCAATGATCCTTAGTTAGCATCGTCATAGGGTTCAGTTTTAACAATCAATTTTCAGGTATTATAAACTAAGTTTTTCCGTATTAGAACTGGAGAGTTTTGTTCTCATATGAGATATAGAAGGCAGAATGGAATCGTCTTTTTTCTATCTTTTTTTGATGATTTTTTTTCATGGATGAAAAAAAATGTATTTTAGTAATGAACAAAATCAAATAATTATAACTACTATTTCATATGTATCACAATTTCATCACTAAATCAAGAGATTTTTCTAACAATTGCGATACCTTACTTAGTATTATTAAGTATTAATATTCGGTGTTGCGTAAATAATTTTACATTTATGATAACATATTTCTCAAATCAATTAGGTTTTGGGGCTAGGCATATAACAAAAGAATTTCAATCTCTATTACAATTGTACTTTTTCCAATTTATTCGATTTTTCTATTGAAAAAAGTACAATTGATAGGAAAAAAACAACCATTTCATGAGTTAAATATACTGTAATGAAAAGAACAAATAATACTTAGAACCTAATAGCAATAGACAGAAGAATTCGCAATATTGGTATTCTCCATACCGCAATAGTTAGTTTAATTAATATCCAAGAGTTCAATGCATTAGTTAATGTGAATCATTCATCTTAAAAAGTGCAAATTTTTTAGTGCCGTGTGTAGTCAAATTATTCCAGGGCTTTATTACTTCTTTGTTGCACAAAAAAGCTTTTTGAATGTCTAGTGGAAACCGATTTAGCTAAAGAAAAAGCTTTTCCTGCAGCTAAATATCCCCTTTTCTTCCAAATATTTCTACGAATACGTTTTTTTGATATAGAAGTGCGTTTTTTTGGAACCGCCATTTTTTTTAAGTTAATAATTTTTATTGTTCTATGTGAAAGACATGTATTGTTCAAAATAGATTGTTTTTTCTTTTTATCTATACTTATTCTTATTGTGCCAATAATAGTTTTTTTTTTTATTTTCGTTTTTTTTTTCATTTTCTCAAAACAAAACATTTCATAACATACAAATATATAATAATAAATCAAAGATAAATTCTATATAAATAGATAAATATATACATGTACATCATATAACATATGGTATTAACACTGGTTAATACTAGTGAAAAAAAAAATTAAAATAAAATAAAAAAGAATTTTTTTCTATTAATTTAATTGATTAAGTTCAGGACAACGTGCCTATAATTGAAACTCAAATTTAGAACTACAAAAAAGTAGTTAAACAAAACATTCTCTTACCTGATAAGGTAACCTTAGTCGTTTTTTATTTAAGTTTTATTTAATTTCAGGTTTATACGAAGTATAAAGTATCATAGGATTTGGAATTTCCAATAAACAAAAGTTTTCCTTAGTTAATAACTGAGCAGTAATCTTTTCTTAGTTATTTGATCATATCACTTGATATTTGCCAACCAATTGTAATTTTTTCTCAGATATTTTATATCTGAGAAAAAAAAATCAGAATAATAAAAAAGAAAAATAGTTTGATTTTCATTTTTTATTATTGTTCTTCCTTGCAATAATTGGTGAATCGAAAACAACTAAATAAAAAAGAAAAAAAAAATAAGAGAAAAATTCGAATTTGTTTTTTTTATGGAACATACATATCAATATGCGTGGATAATACCCTTTCTTCCACTTCCAGTTACTATGTCAATAGGATTTGGACTTCTGCTTGTTCCAACAGCAACAAAAAATATTCGTCGTATGTGGGCTTTTGTTAGTATTTTACTGCTAAGTATGGTTATGGGGTTTTCGGCCAATCTGTCTATTCAGCAAATAAATGGAAGTTTTATCTATCAATATCTATGTTCTTGGACCATCAATAATGATTTTTCCTTAGAGTTCGGATACTTGATCGATCCACTTACTTCTATTATGTCATTACTAATTTCTACTGTTGGAATCATGGTTCTTATGTATAGTGACAATTATATGTCTCATGATCAGGGATATCTGAGATTTTTTGCTTATATGAGTTTTTTCAATACTTCCATGTTGGGATTAGTTACTAGTTCCAATTTGATACAAATTCATATTTTTTGGGAACTAGTGGGAATGTGTTCCTATTTATTAATAGGTTTTTGGTTCACACGACCTATTGCAGCAAGTGCTTGTCAAAAAGCTTTTGTAATTAATCGTGTAGGTGATTTTGGTTTATTATTAGGAATCTTAGGTTTTTATTGGATAACAGGTAGTTTAGAATTTCGAGATTTGTTCGAAATAGTTAATAACTTGATCCATAATAATGAGGTCAATTTTAGATTTGTTATTCTATGTGCCTGTTTACTATTTCTTGGTGCAGTTGCTAAATCCGCACAATTTCCCCTTCACGTATGGTTACCTGATGCCATGGAGGGACCTACTCCCATTTCGGCTCTTATTCATGCTGCCACTATGGTAGCAGCAGGAATTTTTCTTGTAGCACGACTTCTTCCTCTTTTTATAGCCATACCTTATATAATGAATCTCATTTCTTTAATAGGTATAATAACACTAATATTAGGAGCTACTTTGGCTCTTGCTCAAGGAGACATTAAAAGAAGTTTAGCCTATTCAACAGTGTCTCAATTGGGTTATATTATGTTAGCCCCAGGTATAGGTTCTTATCGAGCTGCTTTATTTCATTTGATCACTCATGCCTATTCTAAAGCTTTATTGTTTTTGGGATCCGGATCTATTATTCATTCAATGGAACCTGTTGTTGGATATTCGCCGGATAAAAGTCAGAATATGGTTCTTATGGGTGGTTTAACAAAATATGTTCCAGTTACAAGAACTACGTTTTTATTAGGTACACTTTCTCTTTGTGGTATTCCACCTCTTGCTTGTTTTTGGTCCAAAGATGAAATTCTTACTGATAGTTGGTTGTATTCACCAATTTTCGCAATAATTGCTTATTTCACAGCAGGATTAACCGCATTTTATATGTTTCGGGTGTATTTACTTACTTTTGATGGCTATTTGCGTGTTCATTTTCAAAATTATAGTAGCACTAAAAGTAGCTCGTTCTCTTCAATGTCTGTATCTGTA